GCCCCCTTCCCGCATATGCGCCTTTATTTAGATTCTTTCTATTTTTTAATTATTTATCCAATGGGGAATCTTTCTAAAAAAATATCTCTGGCAAAACAAAACGCAATTCGTCGAAGGGAAAAAAAAGAAAGAAGAGAAAGAGAGGGAAGTTTTGTCTTTCTTTCAATCAAAATAAGAGAACAAAGAAACCACTCAAAAATGAAAGTTAGAAAAAGAAGTTTCCGTAAGAACTAGCGCTAGACTTCTTCCCCCCTTTCTACTTTTCCTCTCTCCCTTTGTTTGTGCTTCTACCCGGGCTTTTCATTCTGTTTTATAGAGACCCGAGGAAATTAAAAAAAAAAAATTGTAGAAGGGTGAGGCACTTTCCCCGGCATACGGAAACAAAAATCCAGGATGACGGCTTTCAAAAAACGAGTAAGAGACGGGGAGGGGGAGGCCCTCGAAACCAAACGAGACTAAAAAGAACATGGGAATTAGCACCATTCCTATGATTTGTCTCGAAAAGCCAACGGGCAGCCCTCTCTCTCTATCTCGGTCTCGGTTTAGCATCATATATCAATCTGGAGAAAATTTTGATTGGTTGTAGTGCGGATTAAGGAGCCGCTCCCCCATGCTGCGGCTGTGGAGGTGGGGGCCGCCGCCTCCCTTGGTTTTTCGGGGGAAGTATCCCAATTTTTTTTTACGGGCCTGCCGAATCCTTAAAAAAGGGTTCTTGGGGAAGGTAGGGGCTGTCGCCGCCTGATAGAGGCAGAAGCCGGGGCCACGGGAGCTATCTGTGTGGAGTGTGTCGATTGAAAGAGGAGGGGAGACAACTCAAATGCCGGCGCAAAAATAGAAAGAGTCATGCCGTTCAAAATTGAATTCTTCTAAGACCCATTGCTCGATTTTGCATGCTCTGCTCCCAAAACGCGGAGAGACTTGCGAGGGCAGATCCGGGTTGGTTGGTCCGGAAAGTCATGGGAGAGGCAGGCTAAGTGAAATATAATAATATACTGGTGTTACTATATAATCTTATGAATCACGCACGGCACACTTTCTATATCTCCTCCGTCTACAAGGTGAACAGCTTAGCTTACAGCAGATCGTGTTCGCCACCACACCGGCTGGCTGGTGCATTGGCCTTACCCTAATAGGGCCGAGACGAGAAGTATGACCCTTCGATTAGAACGCCCCATATCTCGTGACACGCGGAACGTGGCATTTACTTTTATAAAGTCCGTATAACTTCTAACCAAAAGATTCATTCTTTATGAATCAAGTACCATTCAAAGAGTGCATTGCCCCTTTGAGTGAAGAAGAGAAGGGCTTTGTATAGAAACCCTTGAGCCGTGTTCGTCGCCCTACTACTACTGGGCTCACCATTATTTCATTTCATTCTATTTATGGATTCAAGCTCAAAAGAACATATATATGGAGCTATGTCGACTTGCGTACGTCTTGTTGACCAAATGATCAGGTATACCGCGCCCCGTATCATCCTCTCTTTCTATAGAGGAGAGATAAAGAAAAGGAAAAGATATAGTGATCGTGCCGTAAGACCCTGTTCGTTTCTATTTGACGTTATTTTTCCTCGGTTTTTATTACAGAAGGTAGCTTGTTTACTTAGCGCTTGCGCTAAGGATCTAATCAGAGTCAAACTTGGATTTGAAAAAAGCCTTCCCCTATTAGCCGGAGTACAAGTGTACTCCTTGATCTTTAGTAAAGACGGGTTAAGCCAAAAAACATTTTTTTTTTTTTCGAAAAGTCTCAACGTCCTCGTTGAGAGTCGCTCTGCGAGACGTCCAGTAGTCTCTGACTTGGTCTTCGACTCGTAAGTTTCAGCCCGTTCCCAGCTTTTGCCTCGCTCTCAGGTTGGCCCTTCTACTTGACTAAGTAGTATTCCACTCGTGCAGTGGGTGTACGGGCTAGCCCATGGTGCGGTCAGCTATGATATACTCAACTTCTTCTTTATAAAGGTTATCTAAAACATCTGGTGGTGCCCTCGTGGGTCCTCCCTAGGTCGGTCTGGTCTAATTGAAGTCAACTGACTCACATGGAATACGAGGTGAGTTTTCACCGAGCTGATCGCTTGAGTCTATAGGCTACCCCTCCTATCCGCTTCTCTACGAAGTCTACTTTCTTCTTCCTTCAGACCGGGCCGAGCCATTGGGTTGTTTAAGTAGGTTGGGCTAGGTTTGGCTTTTGGAGTTATCTCCAAGAAGAAGGGTCGTCGCTCCCTTCATACGCCTTGCTGCTTCATCTAAGTAGGTTTGGGCTAGATCGTTGCGCTCCTGCCACCTCTTGGCAAAGTAGGCTGATGGGCAAGCCCCCTCCTGCCGCAATGGTGTGGGGCGTCAGAGGCTGTTGCTCCGTCGCCAACTCGAAGGGGCTTAAGTTCGACGCAGAGCTTTTTGGTTGTTAAGTTATAGCAGCACTGAGCAACATCCAACAGCCCCAGTCCTTCTGGTTTGCACTAAAGTGCCTTAAGTAGCCCCCGAAGAGTACGTTTATTCTCTCCGTCTGAGCTTTCAAAGATATACCGACCATAGGTATCTTACCATCGGATACCGACAGTCGTCTTCTAACATTACCGACCTTTAAATATCGGGTTTTCGTCAATTTCACATAAAATAAAAAAAGCTCTTTTCATCATCAGAAACAACCCGGTTTCCGAGACCTCTTTTGCATTGCATTACCATAACGAAAAGAATAAAAAAAGAGAGAGAAATTTCTCTTGTGATTCGGAATGAACCTTTCTCGGTGGAAGAAAGGAATAACGATGGATTTCTATGGAGCATCCAGGAACAAGAAGGTTCGATCGGACGACGAATTCTTACGTGGTCCAAGGAAATCAAAGGTCCGCTTCCACGATTTCATCTATATCGAATCTTAATATCAGAATAGCTTATATAGTCATGATTCAATTCAGATCCACTGCACTTACTTTTGATTGATTTCTCATTTTTCGGATCTGATTGGAACTGATGACTTACGCCTATTTCTTAGGGCGTTTAAAGAGCGTGACTCTACCGCTTAGTTAAAAGGGTCCATTTGATTCAATTCATGAATTAGCCCACTATGAGTTTACTGCATTTGCATTTTTAAATATATTAAATTATAGATTTTTTATGATAATAATTTATATAATAATATAGTATATCATTCGTGTCTCTGTTACAACACGGCGAAACAAAAAGGTTCGAATGAAATCCAATGAGAAAAAATAATAAGAATTTTTAGGCTGTATACCTAATTTTCCTGGGATTGTAGTTCAATCGGTCAGAGCACCGCCCTGTCAAGGCGGAAGCTGCGGGTTCGAGCCCCGTCAGTCCCGACCTAAGATCCGATGAATCGATCAATTCATCTCTCCATTATCTGTGAAAAGGGGGGTAAAGAGTAGGATATAATTCCCAGCAGGAGGATCCTTCTTTCGTTTCGCATTTATCATCGGACAAATCAAGTCAAGGATCCGAAGGAGAATAACTAGTACCGATTGATGGGGGAGAGTTACTATTACACAAGAAGACTGATAAGATCTATTAAATATCTATAAAATGCTTTTAACGCTCATCCCTTAGCGCAAACACTAAGCAAGTAAACTACCTTCCTTTAAAGCTTTCGTTTCAGCGATTTCTTCCACCAAGATACCCTCCCAATTTTGAAGAAGCCCTCAATCATCCTCAGGGGAAGAAAGCTATGATAGAAGAAATAGAGGCTCTAAAGAAGAACGACACTTGGGAACTGATCACGTTACCAAGAGGCAAACGTACGGTTGGCTGCAGGTGGGTATATACCCTGAAACACAAAGCGGATGGCTCTATCGAGAGGGCTCGTATTGTGGCGAAAGGTTTCACACAAACCTATAGCATCAATTATCTCGAGACGTTTGCTCCTGTGGCCAAACTAAACTCACTCAATTCCATACGAGTCATTCTGTCAGTTGCAGCTAACAGATCTTGGCCACTGCATCAGCTCGATGTCAAAAGGGCCTTTCTTCATGGAGACCTCCACCAGGGTTTCGAGCTCAGGGGGAGGAAGGGAAAGTTTGCAGGTGAAAAAAGGCGATATATGGTCTCAAGCAGTCTCCTCGGGCTTGGTTCGAGATATGAAGTTTGGTTATGACGAAGATAGACGGGTTTCCAGAGAAGCAATGCTGATCATTCCGTGTTCATAAAAAGGAGAAAAGAGGAAACTACTGTTCTCCTAGTGTACTCAGTTTAGAACTCTAAATTAACAAGTAAAATTTAGATATTAGTAAGAAATGCAGCTAGTAAGCAAGTCGAGTAAGACGGCGATTATTAAGTCGAGCGAGCTTTCACTAATACTAATCAAAGACGAAAAGCTAAGGTCAGAATTCGCATAGAGATGATAGGCGCTTCTCGTGGAGCTCGGTAGTCTCCCTTAAAACCGCTACCGATTCTTGAACAGAAAGCGGTATGCTTACGAAGACCATTTCTGGTCTATCCGTGTTAATGAAATCCATCCCGTGAAACGCTAAGCAAGTAAACGACCTTACACATGGTAAAAAATTCCTGCAAAGAAATGTTTGCTTCTCTCATAGGAAAAGAGTCCGATAAGTATCCCTTAGTCTGAGCAGCTTGTTCCTTTGGAACGTTAGCATCATCTTTGGATTTCAGTCAAACAAGGAATATATTAGACTCCATCTTGTTTATGAGTTCATGATCAGGCCGAGAGATAATAGGCATAATAGCCTGAATACCATAATTATCAACATTGGAATTGTTAGCAGCCGGAGATGAGTCAATGGCTTCTACTATTACCTGATGAGAAGAATCAACCCAGAATCATGAGAAGCAGTACTGGTTGAAGGATCGGCAGAAATCTGTATGTGCTGAGAAGTGTCTTTATTAACAGAAAAAAGATTCTGCTCCGTCTGATTCTCCGCAGTATTGTTTGGAAGATTATATGTATTATCAAAAGATGATTGGATGGTGTTGCCCGTTGGCCTTTCCTGAGGTACGTTGTTCTTATTTGTGACACCCATATGGTTTGTGTCTGACCCAGCATAGTGCTTTTCTTGCCGTTGTTCATTCTTCTTTGAAGCCGAAAAATGATAGTGAGGCAGCAAGGATCCCTCAGTGGCAGCAGGCCATGTCTGAGGAATTGCCAGTCTTGCAGAAGACATCGTTCATTACCTTTTCAGATAGAGGGGGGCTCAAACCTCTTCCTGACGGAAATACCACCATTGAGGGAAATTCAGACTCACTCTTGGTATCGATTCTGAGAAGACTTTTGCCCCACCGGCAAAGGTTACTTTTGTACGGGCTTGCAGTTGTTGCCACGGTGAGAAAGTAGTCTTTGTTCCGGGAATGCTTTTCAGAAAGGAAAACTACGGTTAAAAACTAATGCAGATCCGACTGATGTGATAGTTCCAGTTCCTGCACTCCAGAAGCAAGCAACGGACAGTTTACACAGATGCGACAGGAGAGACAACAGGACCTGGTTGGCCCCTTTCCGACAGATAGAGATAACACTGATTTACTGGATACGGGAGACTTTCCAGTTTCCGGATGACCTCAAGATTCGCTACTAAAAGAAGGCCGATATACGCCTATTTATTACCGGATTCCAACCCGTTTAAAAAGTCCATAGGAAAGAAGTACTTATACTTTATACATGCGTCTTTTCATTCTTCAGAGCCTACTCTTGCTGGAGTTGTGGCTGGGTCAGATTCCATAACCTCTGCTAATCTCCGAGCTGCCTTTCCTTCGGCTTGTAACAAACGCGGGGCCATTATTTGATCGTTTGCGGCCTTCGGCTATTTATTTGATGGACGTGTGCCCTATTGGAGCCGTGGCCTTACTTCTTAGTAAGATTTTGATAAAAAAGGGTGGGGGTTTCCCTGAATCACCTATAGTAAGGAGCTATGAGGCCCTTCCCTTCTCCTAACTCTCTCCATTCCCGGTAGAGAATCCCCATGTTGAAAATAACCACGTTACCATTATAGCCAGCATGGCCAAGAATGGATACTCTCATATTAGTTCAAAATAAAGGTCTTCCTCTGGGGGCGGGCAGACCCTCTTTTATTGTATTGCTGCCATGCGTAAGAAAGAGATAACGGTGATTGCTGAAAAAACTCGGACTTAGGGCACGATCGTTGCATTTGTATTCATCCGGAAAGAAGAGCTGGTGGTATTTTGGACTAAACAGGTAAAAAGATTTCTGAACCCCTTTCCCTATGGTCAAGCTGTTTCACCCCTTTAAATATCTAAACTTAGACTTAGACAAAAAAAATTGTGTTTTATAGCAGAGCGTCTGGCCACACTTGCTAATGGCGATTGGAGAGTTTTAGTGATACTACGGTGAATCATCTCACTAGAGATAAATCTGATCAAAATCCTTAGCGTTTCACACTAAGCAAGTAAACTACCTTCACCCCAGAACTAATAATGGAGAATGGTAATCCAACCGATTTACGACTATACCAGGAATAATTGGCTGCTTAAGACCGGAATTTTTCTAACGCTTAACAAGATTCGCGCCAAAAAAATACTAAAATGGCTGTACAGAGCCTGAGCCTATTCTCATCAGACAGAAGACCGACCTCTGGAATCGATCTAAAAAAAAATGCGTTTATCGCCCATGCTTGCTATATGAATTTTATACTTTATTTATATTCATTATTAATTTTTATTCTTTAGCCTAGCTCAGCTGGGGGAAGCTCCTAATGGAAAGAGTACTATCATTAAAGCAGGGTGACATATTGCCGTTGACCTCAGACCTCACAAAGGCAGATGCTCCTGTAGGTAGGAGCAACTTCACTTTCGGTGTTCGGCGCTCCCTTCGAACTGATATCCAAAGATTCCCTGTAACAGGATGGTTTGAAATGATGGTTTATTACAGGTTCTGGTGACATGAATAGGATGAGCATACGAACGAGCCGGCACATGGATAACGTAGTGGTTCGAGCCGGTCGAGAGTACGAGATTACTGACCGAAGACTCTTCAATTGAGATGGGCCGAAGACCTGCTAGCGAAGGAATGCATCCAACAGTGTTCTGTCTCATTGGTCCTCTCATGCCAGAATTTGCTCATAAATACACTTTGTTCCCCCGGAAATCACTTCAATTATAATACATGACTTATCTTACTTCGATCTGATACCTCTCGATTCAGAGAGGAGTATCATTTTGAGTCCCCCCATCTTGATCTCTACTAATTCGATATGAGACTGGGGGAAGGGAAGCTTTATGGGAGAAAGGAGGAAAAGGTCAGGCTAGTAGCTAAGGGCTTTACTCAAACATATGGGATAGATTACGAGGAAGCCTTTGACCCGGTAGACAAGATGAAGTCTCTTCGTCTCCTTCTCTCTATTGCTGACAATCGGGATTGGCCTCTGTTACAATTAGATGTTCAAAATACCTTCCTGAACGGGGACTTACAGGAAGAAGTTTACATCAGTCCTACACCCGGTTGGGTAAGGGGGAGGAGAACAAGAGAGGTCAACGGGAGTCGAAGACAAACGACGGCGACGAGAATCTGTCAGCGATCCCAAGAAAC